GATGTAATGTAATAGTATTTTAATTTTTTGCGTATAGCATACATATTTATTTATATTGTATAACGTATAACATATTTAGATATTTAGATTGTATATATGTATATTAAATACATAAGTATAAGAAATGAACTTAACGACGAGATTTATTATCGTTTCTTGCATGTCTCGTAAAAGACAGAGTAGGTGCAAATTCTCCCAATTTGTGACCCACCATACGATCCGTTATATAAATAGGTAAATGTTCCTTTCCATTATGAATAGCGATTGTATGGCCAATCATTGTGGGTATAATGGTAGATGCCCGAGACCAAGTTACTATTATTTCTTTCTCTTCCCTCGTGTTGAGTTTTTCAATTTTTGCCGATAAATGATTAGCTACAAAAGGGTTTTTTTTTAGTGAACGTGTCATGTCACAGTGTATTACTCCTTTTTTTTTACATTTTTTATTTTAAAGATTGGCATTCTATGTCCAATATCTCGATCTAAGTTAAGTATGGAGGTCAGAATAAATACAATAATGATGAATGGAAAAAAGATAAAATCCTTTAGCTATTAGCTAGAAAAGAAGGGGCGGATGTAGCCAAGTGGATCAAGGCAGTGGATTGTGAATCCACCATGCGCGGGTTCAATTCCCGTCGTTCGCCCATTACATTTTTTTTTTCAAATAAAAAAAAAAAATTATATTTTCAATATTCCTATTTACGGCGACGAAGAATAAAACTATCACTATATTTTTTCCTTTTCCTACTTCTTCTTCCAAGCGCAGGATAACCCCAAGGGGTTGTGGGTTTTTTTCTACCAATTGGGGCTCTCCCCTCACCGCCCCCATGGGGATGGTCTACAGGGTTCATAACTACTCCTCTTACTACAGGACGCTTACCTAGCCAACACTTAGATCCGGCTCTACCCAAACTTTTTTGGTTCACCCCAACATTACCCACTTGTCCGACTGTTGCTAAGCAGTTTTTGGATATCAAACGGACCTCCCCAGATGGTAATCTTAATGTGGCCGATTTACCTTCTTTTGCTATCAGTTTCGCTACAGCACCTGCTGCTCTAGCTAATTGTCCACCCTTTCCAAGTGTAATTTCTATGTTATGTATGGCCGTGCCTAAGGGCATATCGGTTGAAGTGGATTCTTCTTTTTTATCAATAAAAACCCCTTCCCAAACTGTACAAGCTTCTTCCAAAGCATACGGCTTTCTAGATGTATATGATGATATCTAGACAGATGGATCTTATATAAATCGTATGATGAAGTACCACATGAGTGGATATATAGGAATCCAAATCTGCTGAATCACTCATGTTATGATCTTCTACATCCTAGGTCTCCCCGCTCCGTCATCTGGCTTATGTTCTTCATGTAGCATTCAGACCGAATGACTCTATGAAATTACGTCGATACTTCCACATATTATGGGTAACGTAGGAGACATCTCTCTTTTTCCCCGGGGGTATCTTAATTACCACTGCTTAGCTTTCAATTCGCCTCTGACCATCAAATTAAATGTGAATAACCCGTCCTCCTCTCTTTGAAACAAGGGGCGCTTCCGGTTCTGTGCGTGCTTCAAACAATTTTGTCTTCTCCATATTACCATATATCTAGAGTCAATAATTTTCTATGATGAACTACTGAACTCAATCACTTGCTGCCGTTACTCAACAGTTTTCTGTTGAGGTCTATCCCGTAGAGGTGCTCAAATTGGATCAGTGATCGATTTCTAGGTTTCGTCGTAAACCTAATTGGTTACTTCCAATTACGTAAATCAATAGTTCAAACCGCACTCAAAGGTAGGGCATTTCCCATTGATATAGGAACTTCTGTACCAGAAACAATGGTATCTCCAATTATAGCCCCTCTGGGATGTAAAATATATCTCTTCTCACCATCCCCATAGTGTATGAGACAAATGTATGCATTTCGATTAGGGTCGTATTCTATGGTTACGATTCTACCAGATATGTCTTTTTCATTCCGTCTAAAATAGATTTTACGGTATAGACGCTTATGACCTCCCCCTCTATGCCGTGCGGTAATGATTCCTCTGGCATTACGACCTTTACTACAACGATGCTGTCCATAGATCAAATTATTTCGTGGATTGGATTTCACTTGACTGTTTACGGCTCCATTGCGTGTGCTCGGGGTAGAAGTTTTGTATAAATGTATCGCCGTGTTATTAAGTATTTTGCTTTAAGTTCTTTTCTCTATAAGAGGTGGAATAGAATAACCCGATTCAAGCGTAATGATCATACGTCTGTAATGCATTGTATGTCCCATAATAGGTCCCCTTCTTCTACCCTTTCCCGGGAGTCGATGACTATTCATAGCTATTACCTTGACACCAAAGAAGAGTTCGACCCAATGCTTTATTTCTGTCCTAGTTGATCCTGATTCGACATTAGAAGTATATTGATTGTTCCCCAATAACCGAATACTTTTTTCTGTAAATACTGCATATTTGATTCCATCCATAAATCCATTTTCTTCCCTATGAGTTCCAGTATCGATAAGAATTCTAGTTCTTACTGTTCATATGTTATGGTATGAATATACCATACCAATTCGTTATGGATGGATGATGAGATTCCATTGATACAGAGCCAATTCCAATAGACTTATTAAACGTTCCCATTGGCGTGCATCCAGCAGGAATTGAACCTACGAATTTACCAATTATGAGTTGGGCGCTTTAACCATTCAGCCATGGATGCTTAACTTAACACATCATATATTGTAAATAAACAAATTCCAATTGGGATGCTTAACTTAACACATCATATATCGTAAATAAACAAATTCCAGTTCAAATACAATCTTCGCCGGAGGAGGTCTAAATATCAATGAAGAGACATCAATTCAAATCCTGGATCGTCGAATTGAGAGAGATATTGAGAGAGATCAAGAATTCTCACTATTTCTTAGATTCATGGATCAAATTCAATTCAGTGGGATCTTTCACTCACATTTTTTTCCATCAAGAACGCTTTATGAAACTTTTTGACCCCCGAATTTGGAGTATCCTACTTTCACGTGATTCGCAGGGTTCAACAAGCAATCGATATTTCATGATCAAAGGTGTAGTACTGCTTGTAGTAGCGGTCCTTATATCTCGTATTAACAATCGAAAGATGGTCGAAAGAAAAAATCTCTATTTGATGGGGCTTCTTCCTATACCTATGAATTCCATTGGACCTGGAAATGAGACATTGGAAGAATCTTTTTGGTCTTCCAATATCAATAGGTTGATTGTTTCGCTCCTGTATCTTCCAAAAGGGAAAAAGCTTTCTGAGAGTTGTTTCATGGATCCGCAAGAAAATACTTGGGTTCTCCCAATAAATCAAAAGTGTATCATGCCTGAATCTAACCGGAGTTCACGGTGGTGGAGGTGGGGGAAGCGGATCGGAAAAAAAAGGGATTCTAGTTGTAAGATATCTAATGAAACCGTAGCAGGAATTGAGATCTCATTCAAAGAGAAAGATAGCAAATATCTGGAGTTTCTTTTTTTATCCTATACGGATGATCCGATCCGCAAGGACCATGATTGGGAATTGTTTGATTGTCTTTCTTCGAGGAAGAAGCGAAACATAATCAACTTGAATTCGGGACAGCTATTCGAAATCTTAGGGAAAGACTTGATTTCTTATCTCATGTCTGCTTTTCGTGAAAAAAGACCAATTGAAGGGGAGGGTTTCTTCAAACAACAAGGAGCTGAGGCAACTATTCAATCAAATGATATTGAGCATGTTTCCCATCTCTTCTCGAGAAACAAGTGGGGTATTTCTTTGCAAAATTGTGCTCAATTTCATATGTGGCAATTCCGCCAAGATCTCTTCGTTAGTTGGGGGAAGAATGAGCACGAATCGGATTTTTTGAGGAACGTATCGAGAGAGAATTTGATTTGGTTAGACAATGTGTGGTTGGTAAACAAGGATCGGTTTTTTAGCAAGGTACGGAATGTATTGTCAAATATTCAATATGATTCCACAAGATCTATTTTCGTTCAAGTAAGGGATTCTAGCCAATTGAAAGGATCTTCTGATCAATCCATAGATCATTTCGATTCCATTAGAAATGAGGATTCAGAATATCCCACATTGATCGATCAAACAGAGATTCAGCAACTAAAAGAAAGATCGATTCTTTGGGATCCTTCCTTTCTTCAAACGGAACGAACAGAGATAGAATCAGATCAATTCCCGAAATGCCTTTTTGGATCTTCCTCAATGTCCCGGCTATTCACGGAACGTGAGAAGCAGATGAATAATCATCTGCTTCCGGAAGAAATCGAAGAATTTATTGGGAATCCTACAAGATCAATTCGTTCTTTTTTCTCTGACAGATGGTCAGAACTTCATCTGGGTTCGAATCCTATTGAGAGGTCCACCAGAGATCAGAAATTTTTTAAGAAAAAACAAGATGTTTCTTTTGTCCCTTCCAGGCGAGCGGAAAATAAGGAAATGGTTGATATATTCAAGATAATTACGTATTTACAAAATACCGTCTCAATTCATCCTATTTCATTCTTGAACAAAAATCCATTTTTTGATTTATTTCATCTATTCCATGACCGGAACAAAAGGGGATACACGTTACACCACGATTTTGAATCAGAAGAGAGATTTCAAGAAATGGCAGATCTATTCACTCTATCAATAACCGAGCCGGATCTGGTGTATCATAGGAGATTTGCCTTTTCTATTGATTCCTACGGGTTGGATCAAAAAAAATTCTTGAATCAGGTATTCAACTCCAGAGATGAATCGAAAAAGAAATCTTTATTGGTTCTACCTCCTCTTTTTTATGAAGAGAATGAATCTTTTTATCGAAGGATCAGAAAAAAATCGGCCCGGATCTACTGCGGGAATGATTTGGAAGATCCAAAACGAAAAACAGCGGTATTTGCTAGCAACAACATAATGGAGGCAGTCAATCAATATAGATTGATCCGAAATCTGATTCAAATCTATGGGTACATAAGAAATGTATCTAATCGATTCTTTTTAATGAATAGATCCGATCACAACTTCGAATATGGAATTCAAAGGGATCAAATAGGAAATGATACTCTGAATCATATAACTATAATGAAATATACGATCAACCTACATTTATCGAATTTGAAAAAGAGTCAGAAGAAATGGTTTGATCCTCTTATTTCTCGAACCGGGAGATCCATGAATCGGGATCCTGATGTATATAGATACAAATGGTCCAATGGGAGCAAGAATTTCCAGGAACATTTGGAACATTTCCTTTCTGAACAGAAGAACCATTTTCAAGTAGTGTTCGATCGGTTACGTATTAATCAATATTCGATTGATTGGTCCGAGGTTATAGACAAACAAGATTTGTCTAAGTCACTTCGTTTCTTTTTGTCCAAGTCACTTCTCTTTTTGTCCAAGTCACTTCTCTTTTTGTCCAAGTCACTTCCCCTTTTCTTTGTGAGTATCGGGAATACCCCCATTCATAGGTCCGAGATCCACATCTATGAATTGAAAGGTCCGAATGATCAACTCTGCAATCAGTTGTTAGAATCAATAGGTGTTCAAATCGTTCATTTGAATAAATTGAAACCCTTCTTATTGGATGATCATGATACTTCCAAAAGACCGAAATCCTTGATCAATGGAGGAACAAGATTACCATTTTGCTTCAAAAAGATACCAAAGTGGGTGATTGACTCATTCCATACTAGAAATAATCGCAGGAAATCCTTTGATAACATGGATTCCTATTTATCAATGATATTCCATGATCGAGACAATTGGCTGAATCCCGTGAAACCATTTCATAGAAGTTCATTGATATCTTCTTTTTATAAAGAAAATCCACTTCGATTCTTGAATGATCCAAATCGCTTCTGGTTCTATTGTAACAAAAGATTCCCTTTTTATGTGGAAAAGACCCGTATCAATAATTATGATCCTACATATGGACAATTCCTCACTATCTTGTTCATTCGCAACAAAATATTTTCTTCGTGCGTCGGTAAAAAAAAACATATTTTTGGGGAGAGAGAGACTATTTTGCCAATCGAGTCACAGGTATCTGACATATTTATACCTAACGATTTTACACAAAGTGGTGACGAAAGGTATAACTTGTACAAATTTTTCCATTTTCCAATTCGATCCGAGCCATTCGTTCGTAGAGCTATTTACTCGATCGCAGACATTTCTACAACACCTCTAACAGAGGAACAAATAGTTAATTTTGAAAGAACTTATTGTCAGCCTCTTTCAGATATGAATCTATCTGATTCAGAAGGGAAGAACTTGCATGAGTATCTCAGTTTCAATTCAAACATGGATTTGATTCACACTCCATGTTCTGAGAAGGATTTCCCATCTGGAAAGAGGAAAAAAAAACGGAGTCTTTCTCTAAAGAAATGCGTTGAGAAAGGGCAGATGTATAGAACCTTTCAACGAGATAGTGCTCTTTTCAATCTCTCAAAATGGAATCTCTTCCAAACATATATGCCATGGTTCCTTACTTCGACAGGGTGGAAATATCTAAATTTCACCACCCTTTTAGAGATTTTTTCAGAACCATTGCCGATACTAAGGATACTAAGTAGCAGGCACAAATTTGTATCCGTTTTGAGAGATATTATGCATGTATCAGATATATCATGGCCAATTCCTCAGAAGATTCTTCCACAATGGACTCTGACTCTGAAAAGTCAGATTTCGAGTCTGATAAGTGAGATTTCGAGTAAGTGTTTACAGAATCTCCTTCTGTCCGAAGAAACGATTCATCGAAATAATGAGTCACCCGTTCCATTGATATGGACATATCTGAGATTAACAAATGCTCGGGAGTTCCTCTATTCAATCCTTTTCCTTCTTCTTGTTGCTGGATATCTCGTTCGCATACATCTTCTCTTTGTTTCCCGAGCCTCTAGTGAGTTACAGACAGAGTTAGAAAAGATCAAATCTTTGATGATTCCATCATACATGATTGAGTTGCGAAAACTTTTGGATAGGTATCCTACATCTGAATCTGAACTGAATTCTTTCTGGTTAAAGAATCTCTTTCTAGTTGCTCTGGAACAATTAGGAGATTTTCTGGAAGAAATACGGGTTTCTGCTTCTGGTGGCAACATGCTATTGGTTGGTGGTTCCGCTTATGGGGTCAAATCAATACGTTCTAAGAAGAAATATTTGAATATCAATCTCATCGATCTCAGAAGTATCATACAAAATCCCATCAATCGAATCGCTTTTTCGAGAAATACGAGACATCTAAGTCGTACAAGTAAAGAGATCTATTCATTGATAAGAAAAAGAAAAGGGGTGAACGGTGATTGGATTGATGAGAAAATAGAATCCTGGGTCGCGAACAGTGATTTGGTTGATGATGAAGAAAGAGAATTCTTGGTTCAGTTCTCCACCTTAACGACCGAAAAAGAAAAAAGGATTGATCAAATTCTATTGAGTCTGACTCATAGTGATCATTTATCAAAGAATGACTCTGGTTATCAAATGATTGAACAACCGGGATCAATTTACTTACGATACTTAGTTGACATTCATAAAAAGTATCTAATGAATTATGAGTTCAATAGATCCTGTTTAGCAGAAAGACGGATATTCCTTGCTCATTATCAGACAATCACTTATTCACAAACCCCGTGTGGGGCTAATCGTTTTCATTTCCCATCTCATGGAAAACCCTTCTCGCTCCGTTTAGCCCTATCCCCTTCTAGGGGTATTTTAGTGATAGGTTCTATAGGAACTGGACGATCCTATTTGGTCAAATACCTAGCGACAAACTCCCATGTTCCTTTCATTACGATATTTCCGAACAACTTTCCGTATTCGTATTACAAGCCTGAAGGTTTTTTTATTGATGATAGTGATAGTGACGATAGTGATTATCGTGACGATATCGATATTGATGATAGTGACGATATTGATGATGACCTTGATCTTGATACGGAGCTGCTAGATATGACGAATGTGCTAACTATGGATATGCCGCCGAGTATATACGGATTTTATATCGATATCACCTTTCGATTCGCATTAGCAAGAGCAATGTCTCCTTGCATAATATGGATTCCAAACATTCATGATCTGTATGTGAATTACAGATCCTTCGGTCTATTACAGAACTATCTCTCCAGAGATTGTGAAAGATATTCCACTAGAAATATTCTTGTTATTGGTTCGACTCATATTCCCCAAAAAGTGGATCCCGCTCTAATAGCTCCGAATAAATTAAATACATGCATTAAGATACGAAGGCTTCTTATTCAACAACAACGAAAGCACTTTTTCATTCTTTCATATACTAAAGGGTTTCACTTGGAAAAGAAAATGTTCCATACTAACGGATTCGGGTCCATAACCATGGGTTCCAATGCACGAGATCTTGCAG